TCATATGTTCTCCTCTTATAGATAGGACTCACAAAGAACAGAGTTCCCTTTGTATCACTTCGCTCGTCCTTTTTTTTTTGAAGTTTCCAATTAAGATACTTAATTAGGTTAGGTCCTGGGTCTCATGTCAATTGCGAAATATTTCCTTTGTTGAAAGACTTTCTAAAATAAAAGTAAAAAAGCCTTCCATGGTAGACGGGAAGGAAGAAAGCGAGCGAATCCACTAATTCCTCATCCTCAAATAAGTCCTTCCCGAGGTATTGTCTCAACAAATACATAATTGTAGGAAAAAAGTATTGATGTAATTCGCAGAAGCAAATGGCAACGCGTTAATAAAATACGAAAAAAGTATGGAACGTACTTTTTTATTTACATTTGAATTCTAGGATGAAATTAAACAAAAGGATTCGCAAATAAAAGTGCCAATGCCACGACCAACCCATAAATTGTTAAAGCTTCCATAAAAGCTAGACTAAGCAATAAAGTACCTCGTATTTTACCTTCTGCTTCCGGTTGTCTTGCAATACCTTCTACAGCTTGGCCTGCAGCAGTACCTTGACCAACTCCAGGTCCAATAGAAGCAAGCCCTACGGCCAATCCAGCAGCAATAACGGAAGCGGCAGAAATCAGTGGATTCATGATAAGTTCCTCATACAAAAAAAAATAGTTAATGATACAAACAACCAAAAAATTTGTACTTAATTTGATCACTAAAATCTATCGAGTCGAAGTAACTAAAAACTTCGAATTAAAATTAAGAAATAATATAGATAGGGAAAACCTCTATAAAACTAGTATATATCTAATATCACATATACATTTGTTTCTTTCATAACGTAAACCCCTGTATTTTATATTGAATCAGATTCGAGAACCGTTCTTCGAGGGGTCTGGCGGAACTTATAGACATTACATATATCTACCATGACCCATCCTTTTTTTTCACAATTTCGTAATATCGTATATCTTTCCTCCTACAACTCTAGTCGTATATACATACGTATTTGTATCTATTATGTTCCCCAACCAAGAACCGAGTCGATTATCTTGAACCATCCATTTCCTGAATTGGGATAAGCTTAAAAAAACTATTTCGAAAGGTAATCAATGATGACTCTCCATGGATTCGCCTATATAAGCCGCGGCTAAAGTTGCAAAAATAAGAGCTTGAATACCACTTGTAAATAATCCAAGAAGCATAACAGGTATAGGAACTACTGAAGGTACTAAAGAAACAAGAACAACAACTACTAATTCATCGGCCAATATATTCCCGAAAAGCCGAAAACTAAGAGATAAGGGTTTTGTGAAATCTTCTAGGATGTTAATTGGTAACAGTATGGGGGTTGGTTGAATATATTTCCCGAAATAACCTAATCCTTTTTTGGTAAGACCCGCATAAAAATATGCCACTGACGTGGGTAAAGCTAAAGCAACAGTAGTGTTTATATCATTCGTGGGGGCGGCTAACTCCCCATGAGGTAACTGTATGACTTTCCAAGGTAAAAGGGCACCTGACCAGTTAGAAACAAAAATAAATAGGAACATAGTTCCAATAAAGGGAACCCAAGGACCATATTCTTCTCCAATCTGAGTTTTGCTCAAGTCTCGAATAAATTCAAGGACATATTCGAAGAAATTCTGACCATCAGTCGGAATGGTTTGTGGATTCCGAACAGCTATGATGGCTGAACCTAATAAGATAGCAATTACGACCCAAGAAGTGATAAGTACTTGGGCATGAATTTGTAAACCTCCTATTTGCCAATATAAATGTTGGCCTACTTCTACACCCGATATATCATATAATCCTTTGAGCGTTTTAATGGAACATGGTATAACATTCATATTGTCCTCGGAAGAAATAGAACTTTAAAAAAGGAATTATTTTGATTCAACCATCTCTTTCTCAACTCATCTACTTAAATAATTAATCATATATTTAGGATATCAAGAAATCAAATAAATAATATAAATATCCCTATTTTCTCTTCTTTTATCCAAGACAAGAATAGTAACCGATTCAATAAATCTATGAAATTCTCAACTAATCTTATTATTCTTAATCATAACATAATCATAATCAACAACTTCTTATATAGCTAGAACGCCCCTTACAAATTGCGGATACTAATTTGTTAAGAATAAATCGGATTGAAGCTATAGCGTCATCGTTGGCTGGAATCGAAATATCTGCGAAATCCGGGTCACAATTTGTATCGATTAAACAAATCGTCGGAATCCCCAAAATGACACATTCTCGAAGAGCTGTATATTCTTCTTGCTGATCGACGATGATTACAATATCGGGCAACCCCGTCATATATTTAATCCCACCCAGATATGTTTGCAAAGTGGATAATTTTCTCTTCAACATGGAAGCATCTCTTTTGGGAAGACCGTTGAGTTTCCCCATCTTTTGTTCTGCTCTTAAGTCCCTAAACTTATGTAGTCTCGTTTCTGTAGTAGACCAATTTGTTGACATACCCCCAAGCCATTTTTTATTAACATAATGACATCGAGCCCTTATTGCAGCTGATGCTACTGAATCCGCTGCTTTATTTTTGGTACCGACGATTAAGAAATTTTTTCCCCCACTTGCTGCATCAAAAACTAAATCGCAGGCTTCTGATAAAAAACGAGCAGTTCTAGTAAGATTTGTAATATGAATACCTTTGCGCTTTGCAGAGATGTAAGGGGCCATTCTAGGATTCCATTTCTTAGTACCATGACCAAAATGAACTCCTGCTTCCATCATCTCTTCCAAATTTATGTTCCAATATCTTCTTGTCATTTTTCCCACACTTTCTCTTTTTTTTGAACAAAATTGTTCCGACGGAACCTTCTACCGGAATTGACCGTTGATACATAGCCACAACATTCATTTTTTTTTTATTATTATTTATTAGCAAATCAATAACTAGAAAGTAAAAGGGATGAATATCCCATTAGGAATTATGAAATCGCGTAAATGATTTTTCTGGTGTCTCATGGAAATTGTTTGGGACACAAGAACAAAAAAATTCTCTATGGTATAACAAAATATCTCTCATTTCCGACTCGAATAGATTTTTCTTTTTGATTTTCAAATGAATGTTCTTGTCTTGCCTCGAACGATACACTAATTTTTTGAATCCGGTACCGACAGGGATAATTCCCCCCAGAACAACATTTTCTTTTAGGCCCTTCAACCAATCAATACGACCTCGTAGAGCAGCTTTTGCTAAAACTCTAGCAGTTTCTTGAAAACTTGCTTCGGATATGAAACTTTGAGTATTCAGGGATGCCCTCGTTATTCCCAATAAGATTGCCCGATAACAGATCGCTTGGTCTAAAGCACGTCCTGCCCGTTCCGCTCGCAACAATACGATTAATTCTCCGGGTAAAAAAACATTAGACATTCCGTCTTCTGAAACCAACACTTTTGATGTTACTTGACGTACAATAATCTCTATATGTCTATTATGGATCTGTACCCCCTGGGATCGATAAACTTTTTGGATCTTATTAACCAAAGAGATACGGCTTTGGGCTATGGTTAGCTCAGCTCCAATCAGGAATCCCCAGGGAATTCCAAGAATTCTTGGTATATGTTCGTTCCAACTTTCAACTCTCCTTTCAAGGTTCATCGATATTGAACCAATCGAACGCACTTCTAAGATTTGTTCCACTTTAGGAAGACCCTGTGTTATGTCACCGGATCGGGATTTTTCATATATAAATGTAACTAATGTATTTCCTTCATAAAGGGTTTCTCCATAATGTCCATGAACAGTTGCTCCTGGGGTGGCCAAATAGGGCTTAGCTGCTCTTATAACTAAAGAGTCAACATGAATAATTAAAATTTGACCAGATTTTTTTATGTGTGGTCCATATTTAAATAGACATACATTTTCACAAAGAAATTGTCCAAGACTAATTATTGTGGATGTCTCTTCCCAATAATTGTGTTGGAGAAAGCACCAATTTAAATGGAATGGATTCAAAATGATGTTACTGCATGAATCGGGATTATAATTTGAAATCCTTTTATTTTCATCTATTAAAGCATAATGAAATACTTGAAGTACTTGGAAAGTCTGTTTCAAATTGTCAAGTATCAAATATTTATTGAGCAAGATCTGATTATGCGTTATTAAATGGAAAGATGAATAAAAATTCGCTATTTTAGGTACAATAGTACCTAAGGGACCCAACAAATCCCTAATTGGGGTTATGGGGTACGACTCTTTTGTCACATTGTTAGATTTCGAACCGTTGAATAGACTAACTCGAGAACAATTGAATGATGACAAAATTATCAAAGACTGACATTCCTTATTTTGATTCAACAACGTACCGAGAGTTCCTTGATGTTGAGTAAATAATGGAATCTTCGCCTTGGAAAAAAAAGGATTGATATCGGTACGATCTAATCGATTATCGTGAATGAATCCCGAACCCGCCGTATCATACCTTTTTCCGGTATACGAAGTAGTAGACTTGACTAACTCAATTCTTATGAAATAACGAATCAGATCATTTACCCTTACCTCAACAAAAGAAGCATGAACCTCTTCTATAGAACCTTTTTTTTCTTGGTCCCAATTCAATACTAAACAAGTCCGAACTAATTGAATATTTGTGTGATAAATTCCTCGAATGGACTTTCCATTTCCATAAAGGATATAATTGACAACTCTAAGTTGGACATTATCTTTTTCCTGCAATAGATCCTGAGGGAAAAGTTTTTCTAAATTGATCCCATCAGCCACTTCATATGTGACTACAGGCCGAACCGAAACAAAATATTTTTTTTTTGTAGGTGTGATACGTTGAACATAGATCCCATTTTTTGATTTTTTTGATTCCTTAGAATTTTTTTCCGTTTCCGGTGGTATCAAAATGCCGCTGTGCCTGGATATCTTATCTGTATCTCCAGGAAAGTAAATACCCCCAGAAAAAATTTTCAGTTCAATACTTTTTTTTTTTCTCTCCACTCGGACTAATCCACCTACTCGGCTTCTTGTATTTAAAGCGAGTCGTGTATCTACTCCAATGATACTATTGTTCCGTACCATTATAGACGAAGATCCGGGTAAGATATGCACTTCCTCTGGAATAAAAAAAAAACGATCTACTTTCATTTGGTATTTCGGACTAAATTCTTTGGCTCCTCGATACTCAATCAAATCTTCTTTTTTTACGATGGAATCCGCCTCTATGGTCCCATATTTAGTAATTCCCGAACTGTTTCTTTTGTATCGGGGATCATCAAAATAAGCAAGAATACTATCTCTACGTAAAATACCATTTATGGGCATTTCAATTGAAATACCAAAACAAGATATGGGCCCTTTCTCTTGTTCTTGATCAGATCGTACTGGGATGCGAAATTGATTTCTTCGCCTTTTCGACAAGAAATTAGAATTCTCTTGGAGAATTGAAGGATATATGAAATTCCAATGACCATTAGATATGATTCGATCAAGTCTTAAATAGTCAAGAATTTCCCTATCTTTTTTACCAGAAGTATCCAGCAATTTTTGTTTTACTCGATCATTAGTGATTGATAAGTCAGAGATATATCTTTCTTCCACAGAAAAAACATGAACATTCATTTGATCTTGATCCTTGTGGAGCGAAAAAGACACTATACTGGATTTGCATGGACCCCCCGCTAATATCCATAAATGGCTTGTTTTTGGTAATAGATGAACATTACCATATGTATATTCAGGTGCATGATAGACATCGGTACTCCAGTGCATTTCTCCCTCTAATTCAGAATAAATATGTTTTCTAACCCTCTCTTTAAAATGAAAAATGGACGTTACGACACGAATCTCAGCAATCACTTGTTCTGATTTTACATATTGATCATTTTGAACTAAAAGCAAACTTTTTGATGGAATATTAACATTATGTATAATATCCCGACTCTCAATGGTTACATACAAGTCTATAGAACATAGAAAAGCAGGATGCCCATGACGGGTACGCGTGGGATGAACCAAATCCTCATTGAACTTTATTTTTCCATTAGAAGGAGCTCGTACATGTTCGGCAGTACCACCCGTGAATACTCCGCCAGTATGAAAAGTTCTTAATGTTAGTTGAGTTCCCGGCTCCCCAATTGATTGACCCGCAATAATACCTACGGCTTCCCCCAATTCGACTAAGTCGCCACGAGTGGGACTCCGGCCATAACATAATTGACAGATCCAAGATGTATTCCTGCAAGTAAAGGGGGTTCTAATATATATTGGTTGTGCTCGAAAGGTTATGAATCGATTGGCAAGTCCAATCCCAATATCTTGATTTCGAGTGGCAATGCATCGTGTACCCATATATATATCGTCTGCCAGTACACGACCCATTATCGTTTGGACAAAAATTTTTTCCGTCATCCCATTTCGAGGACTGGCGGAAATACCTCGGATAGTACCACAATCTGTTCTACGCACAATAATGTGTTGCACTACTTCAACAAGTCTACGCGTGAGGTATCCTGCATCTGATGTTCGTACAGCAGTATCCACAACCCCTTTGCGGGCTCCGTAGCAAGAAATTATATATTCTGTCAAAGAAAGTCCTTCGCGTAAATTGCTTTGAATGGGTAAATCAATCATTTGTCCTTGGGGATCCGACATTAATCCTCTCATGCCTACTAATTGATGTACTTGAGATGCGTTTCCTCTAGCTCCCGAAAAAGACATTAGATGAACTGGATTATAAGGATCAGTCATCCGAAAATTAGGATTCATTTCTTGTCTCAAATATTCACTTGTAGCATACCATATTTCAATGGATTGACGTAATTTTTCTACCGCGTGTACATTCCCATAATGATGGTGTTTCTCCAAAATAAAACTTTGTTGTTCAGCATCTTGGACTAACCATCCCTTAGAAGGTATTGTTAAAAGATCATCAATTCCTAATGAAATAGATGTAGCAGTAGCTTGTTGGAAACCCAAAGTCTTCACTTGATCCAGGATATGCGATGTATATGCCATTCCGAAATGATCTATTAATCTGCTAAGAAGCCGTTTCATAGCAATTCCATCTATCACTTTATTGTGAAAGGCCAGATCGGCCCGTTCTGCCATAAGTACCTCCATATTCCGCCGAGTAGTATTCGACAATGGGCCTGAGTCAGTGATTCGAAAACTTCCTTTCCTTAATCTTGATTCACATAGAAATTCCTAAATTATGATAATACCAATGAAATTAGATAGACCTGATTTCCCATAATCGACTAATCTAATTTCTTAGTTTAGATAGCGTATGAGTAGGCCCGACAAAACCCTTGTATGGCTTCTTCTATTTCTCGATAAAAAGAAACATGACCAACAGTGGTTCGAATGTATATACAACGGATTTCTTTTTTTACACTTTCTACTATTAGAAAGTGCCCATAAATCTCATGATAAGTACCCAAAGATTCATATTGAACTTCGACGGGAACTTCTCTTGAGCCAATGATACGTTGATCTAGCCGCCACCTGAGCCACAAAGGAC